CGCACCAAGAATTCAAATAAAGTTTGGACTGATCCGGCAAAAATGAAATATTCTCAGAATTCTCCATTGATACGACATGCTGCTTTTTCCATTCATTCCTTTCAGGATCAGTCGTGGTCTTACAAGCTATACCCATGGTATGGACGAATCCCTTTCTTCATACAAATGTATAAAAGATGTTAGCCGCACTTAAAAGCCGAGTACTCTACCATTGAGTTAGCAACCCCCCCCCCCAAAAAAAAAATTCGATTATGTCCATACAATCGGAATTAAACTAAATAAAAAAAAAAAAAAAAATAGAAATTTAAATAAAAATAAATCAAGAGATTGAATCACACGCCACAATCAAAACATTAAACTAGCAAAAAATTAAAACAAGAAATTAAAATAAATGAAATATAAGAGTTTATAATCAATCCTGAACATAAAAAAAGAAAAGATCAAAAAATATAGATAAATATAGATAACATAAAATTTTTTAGATTACCCTTCGTCTATTACCCTATTCATTCTTACTTATAGTTATTATTTCATTATTATTTCAATTTCTTATTTCGATTTATATTATCTACTTACTTAATATTCGATTTAGTATTTTACTAAAATTGACTTAGAATACCTATTCTACCTATATATCCTAACCTATATATACTATATATACTATATATATATAGGTATACATTGTATACATTTTTTCTTTTTTTTTTATTATTAAAAGACCCTTTTTTACTTATTTTTTACTTATATATCTATTATCTATATTTTTTACTTATATATCTATTATCTATATTACTTATATATTTATTATCTATATATTATAGATAATAGATATATATTATCTATATATATTTTATAATTATAAAATTTATATAATAATTTATATAATAGAATTATATATTATATAAAAAATAATATAATAAAGAGAATTTTCTAAATAATTGTGAATTCTCATTAGAACATTAAATTTCTATAGATTTTCAATCAAAAAAAACTTTTGTATCACAACAAATCCAAGAAACCCATCGCTTGAATGAAGAAACAATTCAAATTAATCTATGGAACAAGTATAAATAGATCGACAGATAAGATCCCATTCCATTACCTCAGATGGAATTATATTTGTTTGATACACTCTTGTCAATATGAATGGGAATATATTGAGTTCAGCAAGAAATATACACTGAAGAAAACAAAAGAATTAATTGAAATTCAATTTCAATAAAAATAAATTCAATAAAAATAAAATACTAAAACTTAATAAATTCCTAAAATTCAAATTAAATAGAAATAGAAATTTTAATAATAAATTAATAATAAAAAAAATAATATACAAATATATATAAATAGAAATAAATTCTATATAAATAGATAAATAGAAAAAATAAAATAGCAAAAAAAGAAAAAAAAGTATCAATGAATAGAACAAAAGAAGGGGGATAATAGAGAAAAGGTTCTGGTTCTACAAAGTTATATATATATATCGATATGAATTACATGAATTAACTACACCTGCATTTCATTAAGGAAATTGCCTTTGATTAAGGCGAAGTTCCGTAAAAAAAACCCTATTCAGATTCGGATTAACTCATTAATGATTTTAAATAAATAGGTTAAAAAAATATCCAATTTTTTAGAAAGTCAAAGTAAAGTGACATAGGATACAACCTTGTCACAATTCTTAGATAGATTTAGAATTTTTCATTAAAGCCAAAGACAAAATATAGAAAAAAAATTTTAGTAAAAAAAAAAAAATAGAAATATATAGAACGCATATGTGTTTTCTTTGTTTGTTAATGATTAATGAAATTTTAACAGTCACAGGCATTGAAATTGATATCTTCAATTATTAATTAACTCCTATCTACCCCCCCCATTTTGGGGGGATGATAAATAAAAAATCAAATAAGAAAGGATTCTATTTTTTTTTTTTGATAGATTATATAGAATATCTGGGACGGAAGGATTCGAACCTCCGAATAGCGGGACCAAAACCCGTTGCCTTACCACTTGGCCACGCCCCATTTATATTTCTATTCAACACTAATAAAAACTAATATTGATATTGGTTCTTCGTCAATTCCCATCCAAATATCTAGGAAATATATTACCGTCTTGTTCGGCTTTTCATATGTGTAGATATAGAATTCAACTGAATTGATTGATCCTAATATAGAATTCAACTAAGATATTGTATAAAAATATGATTTCCTCTATTCTTTTTTGATTTGAGAATTGAAGGATTTTTGATTGGGTGAGTTTAATAACAATAAATTTAATAAAAATTTACTAAAAATAAAGAAGGGTTCCTGGTCTACCTTACTTTATTTTTGATCCATTTTTATATCAATAACATATTAATAACTTCGTGATCAATCAAAATACAATTATCTTCAAGAACAAAATATTTGTTATGCTTAATAGCTTTAGTTTAATTTGTATCTGTCTTAATTCTGCCCTTTATTCAAGCAATTTTTTCTTCACAAAATTGCCTGAAGCCTACGCTTTTTTGAATCCAATCGTAGATGTTATGCCAGTAATCCCTGTACTCTTTTTTCTATTAGCCTTTGTTTGGCAAGCTGCTGTAAGTTTTCGATGAGATTTTAATACTGTACCAGAATAATTCATGATTTATTCAAGAAAAAAAATTATAGTAATTGATAAGATCAGATAAGTCTTATACTCTAAGTTCTTAGTTCAAATATTAATGTTATTGTAGAAACGCGAGAATTCTGGATCACCCCCATTATTGTAGTTAGGAAAAAAAATTCTAAGAAATACTCGACTCTTATTCCAAATGAATTTTTCTAAATTCATTTCTTGGTGTTAAAATAGAAAATGTGGTATAAAAATAGAGAATCTATGTTTTTTTTCCAAACCAAAAAAGATCTTGGAGATTTTCTAATGCTTACTCTTAAACTCTTTGTTTACACAGTAGTTATATTCTTTGTTTCTCTCTTCATCTTTGGGTTTTTATCTAATGATCCTGGACGTAATCCTGGACGTGAAGAATAGAATAAAAATTCTAAGGATTTTCTTGATTTTAAAATGTTCTTAGCATGTTATTTCTTTTTAGCGAGTCTTTATCTATTCTACATCTAAATTTGAATCTAGATTTTCGTTTTAAATTAATATTTTAAATAGAATTTGAAAGTAGAAATATTAATATAAATAAAGAAATTTGAAAGAAAAGATAAAAAAAAAAAATTCAAGTCATCAATGCACTGGAACCGGAAAGAGAGGGATTCGAACCCTCGGTACGAATAATTCGTACAACGGATTAGCAATCCGACGCTTTAGTCCACTCAGCCATCTCTCCCGATTGAAAAAGGATAATTATTATGTTAATAATTATTATGTTACATTACAGAGCAAGTAGTTACATTATATAACAAGTAAGGCTTGAAAAAAAAAAAGGCTTTTCCTCTCTCTTTATTACTTTAGATAATCATAATTTCATAATTACTTATTTTTTTTTATTTAATTATATTATTTAATTATATAAATTCGAATTTATTTAATTCTATATTTTTATATTAATATATTCTATAAATATATTCTATATTTATATTAATTATATTAATTCGAATTTATTTAATTATAAATTTTTATATTAATTATATATTTTTATAATTTATATTATTATTTTCTATTTTTTATTTATATTTAGTTTAATTTATATTTATTTTATTAGATTATTTATTTTTAAATTATTATTTATTTTAAATTATTATTTATATAATTCTATTAAAAAAATAAATAATTTAAAATTGAAATAGAAATAAATTTCAATTTTAAATAGAAAATTTTAAATAGAATTAAAATAGAATAAATAGAAATAAATAGTTAACTTAATAACTAATTAAATAAAAAATATTAAAATATCAAATTAATTAAATTCAAATAATAAAATATATTAAAAATGTTCGATTGTCTTACTCGACAAAAAGTTCATTTATATACGATAATTGTATCGTAGCGGGTATAGTTTAGTGGTAAAAGTGTGATTCGTTCTAGTAATTGTAACTAATAGTTAAGGGATCCCTTGGCTGATATTCTGATGAAAAACTTTATTTCTTAAAACGATTTAATCCTTTACCTTCTCAACGAAAAATTCGAGGAAGAATATACATTCTCGTGATTTGTATCCAACAGTCAATTAGAAATTGAAAAATTGGATTATTAAATTACGAAACATAATTTTTTTTATTTTAATTGAATTGGATCAATACTTTCAATTGAATGAGTATAAGTAAAGGATCTATGGAAAAAGACAGAAAAGTTTATTTCTAATCGTAACTAAATCTTCAACGTTTTCCTTGTTTTATATAGTCGAAATTGAAGCAATTGAAGCAAAATTAAGTATTAAACGATGACTTTGGTTTACTATAGACATCGACTCTTGTTTTAACTCGGTGGGAAACAAAATCCTTTTCCTAAGGATTCTATCAAATAGAAATAGAGAACGAAGTAACTAGAAGGATTGTTAATTGGGAAATTTGAATCCCACTTGTCTAGAGGGATCATCTAGAAAGTACCTTGTTTTGAATACCGAAAAGCTAACATAGATGTTATGGGTCAATTTGTTTTCACTCACGTCTTTTCTTCTAGCTTATAGCTGGAAATTGATCCATATCCCATAAAGAAGCCGAATGAAACCAAAGTTTCATGTTCGGTTTTGAATTAGAGACGTTAAAGATGATGAATCAACGTCGACTATAACCCCTAGCCTTCCAAGCTAACGATGCGGGTTCGATTCCCGCTACCCGCTCTAGATCTCTATACTCTCTAAAAACTCGAGATAATCTTTCTATATCCATATATTTTCTATTTAATTTTTATTACAATTCTATATATATTTTTAAAATATATATATTTTTAAAATATTTTAGTTATTATTAATAGAATATATTTTATTATATTCTATATTTTCTTATATTATTATTCTTATATTATTATTAATAATAACGTTAATAAAATAATATATTAATTTAAATAATAAA